AGATCAAATGGGACATAGAGGTATGTGATAGATACTATCTTGATTCCATATTTTTATGCCTTTTACTTATGAAGGGCAACAAAAGAAACAATAGGTTTTATTATCCTACATGTTCCATTAGTAACACTCCCTTGATACTTTCCAAGGGTGTCACTGCCTATTTTATTTTGCTTGTGCTTAATGTTTCCCGATTCTACTAGAAATCATATACGAACTTGTTATAGATGTATTTATTGGATTGGTTCATCAATAGTGTTGGGTCAGAATCCCCCCCCTTTTTTTTTGACTCTGCACCATTGATTCCACTATTATTAGTGAGCAATAATGGAATAATTCCTTCATATTCATAGAGATAGGGGACATAATTCACATGGATATAGTAAGTCTCGCTTGGGCTGCTTTAATGGTAGTCTTTACATTTTCCCTTTCACTCGTAGTATGGGGAAGAAGTGGACTCTAAGGGTACTACTAATTGAGTTGAGTAATCAAATCAAACTGTATCAATTGTTTTATAAATCATTCTCGTTTTGAACTTTAACTATTGAATTCTTAATTGAAAATATTCATTTTCAAATATTAATTCAATTTAAATAAAAATATCTTTATTTCGAAATTCCATTGGATTCTGGTGGAGTAATGTATTATATGAATAATACCCTTTCAATCAAACAGATATTTCAATGATTCCCATGTTCGTATTTCGAAAGTAAAGGGGATACAAATGATAGGCAATTTCTTCCAACCGAATTCTTGCTAAATTTTCTATTTCGGTGAACCGGCTCTTACCAGAATTATATATGGACAACGAGGAACAACGGACCCTTTTTATTTGTTTCCCTCTTTACTGTTCAAAGAGAAAGTAGTTCTGTTATTAAGTGGATACGCACTTTCTATGGGAAACAACATAGACATAGTGATTGTCCAACGAGATACTACGCATAATAAGATCTTGCCTTGGGCAAGTCACATATTGCGCACTTACTTTATTATTGTATAAATTTGATTTATGCTTTATCAACTCGTTTCATATCATGGTTCAAACGTTACAAATCGATGGGGTTACTCCTTTTCGAAATCCGAAGAAGTTCCCATAGAACTCCTTGAATCATCTGTCAACGGCTCAATCAATTACTTCTTCGGAATGCGAAAAAACAAAAAAAAAAAGATTACTCGGTTTTTTTTATTAATATATGCCTATACAATTTTTCCTTCATTGATTTGATTCTTTCGATGGATACCGGGATTCATATTGGAAATAATCAGAAATCTAGGAATTAGAACCATAAGAGTTGCCTTTCTATTTTTTCAGATTGATTGGAATCAATACAAATCAAATAGATGAAGCAAAGAAATAGAATTGGGGTGCTATATACATTACATATATGTAATTGATATCTACATATATGAATATGAAGATACATATTTTAGATTGATCTATATTAAGCCTCTATCTTTATACAGTACAACTTTATACACTACAATAACAGTAATAAATAGTATGGTAGAAAGAAATATATGAATCTTTCTACCATACTATCGGATCTCATAGAATACTGCTGATTCTAGTCCGCTCATTTCATTTAAGACGCGAAATTGGAATCCTTTTGATTTTATTTCTTCAATCATTGATAAGAACTAAGGAGTCAAGTTTCATTCAAATTAATCATTTTGACTGACTGTTTTTACGTAAATGATAAGTAAGAAAGCAGTAGGAACTAGAATGAACAGTGCAGTAGCAATAAATGCAAGAATATTTACTTCCATAATATCATCGTTTTTTTTACTTCGCAATAACTCGGGATTTAATCCCATAGAGATGAGAAATCTTTCACCTGTAAATTCAATGAGATGAATTATATCTCGATGATATTGAATCAGATCAATATCATGAATAACAATATCTGAGCTATCAAATCGATTCATCGTCGAGAATTGAATAGTATAACATAGGAAGATCTTTTATCCATACCGAATCCAAAAATGGATTCCTGATCTAATCTAATCAAGAATTCCTTTATTTATCATTCTTTTCCATTCTTTCTTTCTTTTCTATAAGCTACCACCTTCCTTGTACAATCATCTGATGAAGTATCATCTGACCGTTTTTCCACTTCCATTGGTTACAAACCCAAACAAACAATAGAAGTCAAATGGAAAAAAAAGACTGAGTTAAGTTCTAAACTCCGTTTTTTTAATGATCTAATTTTCTTGGAAGACAAAGAAGTGTGATAAAGATGAGTCCCAGTCTAAAAGATCTAATATTCCATCAAATTCACTATTTTCTAATTTTTTCTTTTTTCGATGGGATCCGAAAGGAAAAAAAAATGATTCATTCCCTTGGGCGGGATCCTTGTTTGATCTTTCTTTTATTAATATCCTCTTTCCTTGGATTAGGACTGGTACGCATATATCAAAAGTTCAGTGTGCAATTTGAATGAGATAAATTGTTTCAAATTCAAATTAGTAACTGAGATTACACACAATCGGAACCGGAAAAAGAGATAGGTTTAATCCGAAAAGTATTCTATCAGGGTAACTATGTTAAATTCATTTTGTAGCGTACAAGAAATGAATTCCATTTGTGTATGTGCTTCCAGGAAACATAGGGTATTCTATTCCATTACACGGATCGGGAACAATCGAAAAAGTCCGACCCAGTACGGTATCTCTTGGAATTCTGAATATGATGCTACCAATAATTGTACTAATCCACATATGTCTCTCTCCCACCAATCGGTACTAGTTGAAGTAATGGAAATTACCGGATTTGTTTGATGAGAAATGCGAAACGAAAAAGCAAAAAAAAAAAAGAAATAAGGATTTCCGTTGGGAATGAAATTCTGCTCCTTGTCCTCTTTTTCACAGAAAATGGAGAGATGAATTGAGTGTTTATTGGATCCGTCGGGACTGACGGGGCTCGAACCCGCAGCTTCCGCCTTGACAGGGCGGTGCTCTGACCAATTGAACTACAATCCCAGGGAAATAAGGTGTATAGCATACATATTCTTATGATTTCATTCAAACCATTTATATTTAGAATCGCCGTGTTGTAACATAGACGCGAATGATATATTGATATCCACATGGATACGCACTTTAGTGAGAGCGACATGGATTAATCCTTTCGTTATTGTCAAATCGATTGATAATCAATCTTTCAATGAACAAAAAGAGTCTTTTTTTTCTTTCCTCTTTTCCTTAGACTTTATACTTACAGATCCTGATATGAATCTAGATCATTAGCAAGATCCGCATTTGTGGGAACAAATAAAAATAAATAGAGCACAAATAAATAGAAGTAGGGATATATCATAAAGTTTTCTTTTTTTTTTTTTTATTCCTCCTTATCAGGAATTTCTGGAAAACAAATGAGTTATATCATTTCATGGTGGATCAGCGAATTATTGGGCCGAGCTGGATTTGAACCAGCGTAGACATATTGCCAACGAATTTACAGTCCGTCCCCATTAACCGCTCGGGCATCGACCCAGGAAGAATCAATTCTAGGCTTATTGATAATCCATGATCAACTTCCTTTCGTAGTACCCTACCCCCAGGGGAAGTCGAATCCCCGCTGCCTCCTTGAAAGAGAGATGTCCTAAACCACTAGACGATGGGGGCATGCATGCTTGCCCGACCGCCATCATACTATGCTCATAGTATGAACAGTTTTTTTTAATTGTCAATATAATGTAATGGTATGACTAGATCCGACGGATCTTTCTGCCTTTCATGATTCCATAGAATTTTTTGATTCGTCATTTCTATTCATGAATCATTCATTCTAAGCGCCATTCTATATATAAATCTATTAATAAATCTATTATATAAATCTATAAATCGATATTACTCTATTAGATAGTACTCTATTAAATATTCTATATTAAATATTAATATTTAAATAAATATAATAAATAATAATCAATTTCTATAGATAAATTTATCTATAGAAATAGAAAATAATACGAAGGATAGGATCCTTTCAGGGAATGACTTGTCCGCCAGAAAAAAGGTGAAACTCCATTTCTTCCACTTTCATTCATTGATTCACTCGTTGTTAAGATGAGATATGCCTATCTCACACTAAGCCAGGAAATTAACAAACGATAAATCTGAGGCAAGTTATCGAAAATTGTTTTTTCTTTAAGAATTTGCTTCAGGGGACAAATAGAATCTCTTCATCACATGATTCGACGAAATATCTTGGATCTATGTCGAATTGGTAGGTACATGTATCAATCAAGTGAATTTCGTTCTGATAGGGATCAATTCAATAAAAGAAAAGTAATTAGAGTCAGTCTTGAAATAATTCATTGCATTGATATTTATCAAATTCAATATCAATAAACCATTCTTAACCTATACTCGCTAGGGAAATCCAATTTCTCGTTCCCGAATGGGCCACTAGCTACTATGAGTCTATTGCATGTACTTATGTATATAATATATGTACATAGATATATCTTATCCGCATAATGATTCATTCAGGAATTGAATCAAACGCGCCCTTTTAACTCAGCGGTAGAGTAACGCCATGGTAAGGCGTAAGTCATCGGTTCAAATCCGATAAGGGGCTTTCCATTTTTTCATAAAACTCCAGTCTTAGTATTCATATTTGAGCGGAGAATAGAGATATTGTTGATATTTGTAATAAAAAAAAGTAACCAACTGTCTAATTGAATTAGAATAATAACTTATTCTAATTCAATTAGAGTATAGTAGTTATAAAGTTGAACATTTGTTTATTATATTATAATGAATAATGAGAATGAATAATGATAAGTCATTTCTTGAATTGCCAAATATTCCTATTTTCCACTATTCCAATCAAATCCATTGTAAAGATTAGAAATCAACAAAAGAAAAAGTAAGTGGACCTGACCCATTGAATCATGACTATATCCACTATTCTGATATTAAAATTCGATAGAGATGAAATTGGAACAGTGGGTCTTTTTTTATTTCATTTCTTTGGACTCCGCAAGAATTTGTCGATATTT